CGCCTTTTCCATTACGAAAAAGAATTAGACATTATATTAGTTCATGAATCCTGACAAGAATTCTCTCTCTATGAATATGGATATAAGAAAGAAAGAATAAGAAAATATTTTTTATATTGTAATTACATTCTTTCTTTTTTTTTTTTCGTTCCTAGTCTTCTTTCTAAGAAAAAGTGAAGGGGGCTTTAAAAGAAAGTAAAGGATTATATCGTTCCTGATAGCTATTTCTTTAATTAGTGGATAGGAGCATACTCTGGATCGGAATCATGGGGAGTACTGCCTGATCATTTCTACTAATTTAAAGCCCCAATTAGTATTCCTTTTATGCAGAAATGTCCCTTGGATAACTTACATAATCTCCATTACTAATCCTTTATGTACCTTGGTGTTCCTAGCCATCCACTTATTTTTGCTCAATCCCCCCGTTATGGTAATCCATATATGTTAATACCTAGAAAAGATATTGAAAACAAAACTCCATACAGTTGGTCTTTTGAACCCGCTTCAAGTCGTGATTGATGCCTAATCAATCAATCTTGGGATAAACAGTCTCTACTGCTTATGTTTATTTCCGCTTAACTCTTGTACATAGGAAATGAGACTCAATCCTTTTACTGCGAATTTATAAGCTGTTTTAGTTCACTCATATAACTATCTGATTTAGTTTATCAACCCGAATGATGAATAAAAAATGACGATATTTATTCAATTCATTCAACCTCTTTCCTAGAAAACCTAGAAAAAAGAAAGAAAAGAAAGGGAATAGGGAAAGGTTTATGTCTCAACGAATCGCACGTAGAGATATTGATAACACGCATAGAGTTAATGGTATTTCATAACTAATTGATTGAGCAGCAGCTCGTAGACCACCTAAAAAGGAATATTTATTATTTGATCCATATCCTGACATAAGAAGTCCAATGGGAGCAATACTTGAAATGGCGATCCATAAAAAAACACCGATATTGAGATCGGATAGAACAAGGTTAGAGCCAAAAGGAATTATTAAATAATTTAGGAGAATTGATATGACTGCTATGGATGGTCCGATACTAAATAAACGAGTATCTCCTCTAGATGGAAGAAGATTCTCTTTGAAAAGTAGTTTTGTGCCATCTGCTAGAGCTTGAAGAATTCCCAAAGGACCGGCATATTCAGGTCCAATACGTTGTTGTATCCCTGCGGATATTTCTCTTTCTAACCACACAATTGCTAGTACACCTATTGTGATTCCCAATACAGGAGTAAAAATAGGTACAAGCATCCATATGATCCCATAAACCTCTTTTAAGTATTCCAATCTGGAAAAAGAATTGATATCTTGTACTTCTGGTGTATCAATTATCATTTCAACGATCAACTTCTCCCATAATTATATCTATGCTACCTAGTATCGTCATAATGTCAGCCAATTTCATTCTTTTAACTAACTGAGGAAGAATTTGCAAATTGATAAAACCTGGCGGTCGAATTTTCCATCTCCAAGGAAAAACATTCTGATCGCCTATCAGAAAAATTCCCAACTCTCCCTTTGGGGCTTCGACTCTCACATAAAGTTCTTGTTTCGACAATTCAAAAGTAGGAGAAGGTTTTTTACTAATAAATCGATATTCAAAATCATTCAATTCGGGATCCCTCGCTCTATCAAAGCATCGGATTTCTAAATTCTCATACGGCCCTCCCGGAATTCCTTCCAGAGCCTGTTGAATAATTTTTATAGATTCCATCATTTCACCGATTCGTACTAAATAACGAGATAATGAATCTCCTTCTTTTTGCCATTGGACTTCCCAATCAAATTCGTCATAACACTCATAATGATCAACTTTACGAAGATCCCATTGTATTCCGGAAGCTCGTAGCATTGGTCCTGACAAACCCCAATTTATTGCTTCTTCTACACCAATAATGCCTACTCCCTCAACTCGTTCTAAAAAAATAGGATTACGCGTAATAAGTTTTTGATATTCCGCAACCCCTGTTAAAAAATAATCGCAGAAATCCAAACATTTATCTATCCATCCATGCGGTAGATCAGCAGCTACTCCTCCGATACGAAAATAATTATGCATCATTCTCATACCGGTGGCAGCTTCGAATAGATCATAGACTAATTCTCTTTCTCTGAAAATATAGAAGAAAGGAGTCTGTGCACCAATATCTGCCATAAAAGGGCCAAGCCATAATAAATGAGAAGCTATACGACTCAACTCCAACATAATCACTCTAATATAGCTGGCTCTTTTAGGTACTTGAATATTTCCCAACTGCTCTGGTGCATTTACAGTTATTGCTTCTGTGAACATAGTAGCTAAATAATCCCAACGTGTTACATAAGGCAAATATTGTATAATTGTTCGGTTTTCTGCAATTTTTTCCATCCCTCTGTGCAAATAACCTAGTATTGGTTCACAGTCAATAACATCTTCACCATCTAAAGTAACGATGAGTCGAAGAACACCGTGCATTGATGGGTGATGAGGACCCATATTGACTATCATGAGGTCTTCTCTTGTAGCTGGTACACTCATAGGTTTTCCCCTGATTCATTCTTCCATGAATTGCTGAAAACGAAAAGAAGTTCATCAAAATTCAAGATCTACTAAATCAAATAATTCAAAAGGACTCTTCAAATTAACGAATTTTTGTCTCCCGAATACCCAACTGACCAATTAATTCTTTATAACGTACTCTATTTTTCTTTGCCAAATAAGACAGCAACCGTTGACGTTTTCCCAGAATTTTACGTAGACCTCTCTGAGATAAATAGTCTTTTCTGTGCAATTCCAAATGTGAAGTAAGTCTTCGGATCTTATTGGTGAAACTGAATACTTGAAATTCAACAGATCCCCTATTTTCTTCTTTTTGAGAAATAACTGAGATGAATAAGTTTTTTACCATAAAACGAAATCTTCTCTTCCCTCCCTTTTTTTCTTTTTAAAAAATTTGAATTTTACCCATCAGTAATAATAATAGAATTATAATAATATTATAATGCCGGTCATTTTAATCTGGTATACGCAATAATCTTAATTTCGTTATGGATACCTAGTTTATCAAATAAAATTAATCAATATCAATAAAAAATCTAATTTTCAATTGGATTCGTATAGGGGATAGAGATAGGTACATTTTTGTATTCACAAATTACAAAAGAGATTAGACCTAAAATAAGAACATTCTTTTGAGTCATTTCTAAATCTAATTGATACGTATTAGTATCATGTATCAGAATGTAATGTAAGACATCGCATGTGTGCATTTGTTTACTTTCATATACTAGATCTAGTAAGGATATATACAAAAATGTGACATCAACGAATTTTCAATCGTGGATACATATGTATCCTTAACATACTGAAAGAACTACCATTATTGGTATCAAACCAATAGCGATTCATACAAGCTAAATCTTCTAATCGATAATTGGGCCAGAGAAATAACTTTAATTTTTTTAATTTAATTAATTGATTTTTATCTCTATCAAGATGTTTGTTTTCATCCAAAAATTTATTACAGCTGTTCCCATCGCAAAATACTGGATTTCTAGCCACACCACTCCTATTCCTCAAATTGAAACAAATTAGAATTCTAAATTTTCTACGACGTCTAGGCGATAAAATATTTTCAGGAACAAGCAAATCATAATGATTTTTGTCTTTATTTCCAATCATCTTTTGACATCTTGCACTGAATTTATCAAAATTTTTATTATCAACATATCTTTCTTCTCGGTATCTTTGATTAGTTTGGTACTTACTCTTATGAACCAATGAAATACCTAGAGTTTGATAAATAATAAATTGTCCATCATTTTTTGCAGACAGACGAATTGGTTCGATAATAAATATACCTCTTTTCATCAATTCTGTAAGAGTTAAATCTTTATGAACCGATATTAGATCCAAACTCATTTCTCCCCTTTGAATAAAAGATATAGAAATTTCTCTTGGATTTATCAGTCTAAGCAGGAGACAATATACCTTGATATTATTGATCATTTTTTGATTTAAAGAATCATCCCATCTCAATTGAAAAAGCAAATATCTTTTTAGGAATAAATCGAGTTCTGCTTCCGTGTGTTTCTTGAATTGCTTTTTCTTTCTACGTTTTTGCATATCTGATCCCGCATAATCTTCTTCAATATCTTTTTCGTGGTTTGAGAGAACTGATTCAAGATTTACTTGGTTTTGTACATCTGATCTAAGATCTACTTGTCCTGCGGATTCTTTTTCTTCTTGATTTCGATTCTCTAATTTAAAAAGTTTTTGTTCATTAGATGATATAAAAAGATTCCCTTTTTGCTTTCGATTGCTATTTCTATTTTTACTATAATTTTTATTTCCATTAAAATTTAAAAGAAGTAATTTGATTGGTATAACCCAGGGTTTCATTTTATATGTATTATAAAGTAGCACAAATTCTGGGAAGAACCAAGGTTCCAGATTCGATATGGAATGATTTAGTATTTCTTCATTCATCCCCATCCAATCAAAAAAAAGACCTTTGGATGGTTTGATTTCTTGATCTTGTGTGAGATAAAAAAGACCTTTCTTATCAATTATTTGATAATTATTCGACCGAGTCTTGGTATTTTTATTACTGTTGATACTGGTATTGATCCAGACCTCAATATCGACCTTCTTTCTAAAGCAAAAATGGATAATTCTCCAATCAAAATATTTTCTATCCGGGTTTTTCTTTATATACTCTATATACATAATATCGTCTTCGCCTAAGTAATTATTGATAGGGATACCTCCCAGCATATCAAATAATTTGCGTTTATGTGTGTTGTAATTATAAGAAATATCTTGGTTATTATTTACTTGTAATGATGGTCCATAAATATATGAGTCATTCTTATCTTCAGAATTAATAGATTTATATGATAAAAGGTCATATCTATAGTGTTTTTTAAAATTTTCTTTTTGATTCGGTAATGAGTCTGCTTCATAATCATTTTGTTTGTTGTAATGAATTAATTGATCTTTTTGAGATAAATCCCTTAAATCTTTATTTTGATTTTGAGCCACACAATGTTGATTTACTCTATTTCGCCACTTTTGTGGTACTAATCTAGACCATATAATCGGAGATAAATATTTATATTGATAATGACCTCTTAACCAGTTTTTCCATTGATTCATTCCAGAATTACGAAGTTTCTTATGTCTTAATTGGTAATGAAATATTTCGTGTGCTCCAAAATAATCTTTTCTTTCGTTCTTAAGAAAAAGAGATGTTCCGTTATATTGAAGGACAGATCTTAACTTATCCAAGTTAATAACTTGGGTTTGTGATAATTTGTAAAATACATATGCTTGTGACAAGGAAGATAAGTCACAAAAAATCTGTGAACTCTTATTACTAATATTAGAAACTGACCTTTTTATAATCGAAATAAAGTGAATTTTCTTTTGATTTGTTTTACCAATTCTTTTTTGATTTCTTTCATTATTGTAAATGTATTTATCAATAATTTTTTTTCTTGATTCAATAAAAAATTGTGCATTGGTTTTAGGAATATTAATGAGACATAGAAGAATATCTATGTATATCCTTTCAATGAAAAATTTTATGAAATAATGTGATTTGCGAATTAATCGAGAATTCCTTCTTTTTAATATTTGCCAAATACTTTTTTGTGATTCTAATCTTTTAGCATTAGAACTAGCTTTGTTAGCATTAGAACTAGCTTTGTTAGGGCTAATATTTCTCTCTGGAGTTATAAAGAGGTTTTTCTTGTCTTTTATAATTTTTTCTATTTTTTTTCTGATTGTGCTTGTTCTATCAGTCAGATCTTTCATTTTTTTTTCTGTCAGTGAATAATTTGTCCAATTCATAGATCGAATTTGAATAGACGATTTTTGAATCATCTGATTATTGATTATCGAATCCTTTTGTTTTTGAGTTTCACTAGATTCATATACTTCTACTTCTCTCAATCCAAATAATAGAGTTGGATTTATTTTTAAAAGTTCTTTTATTATTTTTTTTATATTTATAAATAGAACACTTTTGATAACCCATTTTTTTGTTTCTTTTGAGACCCTTAAAAATATAAACAATTTTGTTCGTTCTTTTAAAACTGTTAGAACTATAAAACACTTGTTTTTTAATTTTCTAATTCTTTTTTCAAGTTCTTTCAAAATGGGTTTAAAAAAGGAAGGTCGTTTTCGGGGAGAACCAAAAGGCAGATCAGTTTCCATTCCCCAAACTGTTAAAAAACAAAATTTTTGTACTTTATCTTTCATTGAATCTTTATCAAGGGACCTTTCGTGAGGTTTGTGCCAAGGTTTCAGACAGAAAGGAAATAGGATCTTTATTTGAATACCGTCTCTTAACCAGTTTTGCGGAAATTCTGTTTCTGATAATTGAACACCATTATAGGTGCATTTAACATGCATTTCTCGATTCCAATCCTTTAAATCTTCGGACCACTCGGGAGATTGAAATAATAACATACGACCGATGTTTTTAGCTATTATCAATGAAGGTAATATAATATATTTTCGAAAAATTGATTGGGTTAATAACAAGGAACCTCTTATTACTTGAGCAAATAGGACGGTATCCCAGACTTCGGCTATTTTTATCCGTGCTTTTTCCTCTCTTTTGGCCTTCTGTCTTTTTTCCCCTGTCTTTTCCTCTGCATAATTCGCAATTTTTAAGTCTTTGTTTTTCTCCTTCCAATTTTCAAAAATTAGTTTTATCAATCCAGAAATATCAAAAGAAGAAAAGATGGGTTTGTATATTCTGTCCAAAAAAAGGGGGGAATGTACATTTGCTTGAAAGAGTTCCCGAATAACTATTTTACGTCTTTGAGCGCGCATGGAGCCTTTGATTATATCTCGACGAAAATCCGATTGTTGTGAATAACGGATCAAAGCGACTTCGTTTGTTTGATCAGAATTATCAATATCCTTGTTAGCGTTAGCAGTATAAGTATCGGCATTCTGTTGATTATCAGTAAAAATCACTACCTGTTTGGATTTTCTTGAACGAATCTCTTGGTACACCGCTAAAGTTTCTCCAAGTTCTCCTTCCTCATTCTTGATTAATTTGTATGACCATCGAGGGACTTTTTTACTGATTTCTTTTATTCCAATAGATTTTTTTCGAATTGTTTGATCGTTGGGGTCAGGTATAACTGTATCGAAAAAAAAATTTAAAAATTTTGCTTGATCTTCTGAATCTGAATCAACTTTTCCTTGTTCTGGAAGTAACGAAAGTCTTTTCAAATTCAAATTTGATGGTGATTCTATAGTAAATTGATTGATTAAGTTCAAAAAAGAACCAATTTTTGTTGATAATGATTTTCTATCAAATGTATGTTCAAATTCTCGATAATCGATAGCAAAAAGGATACCGTAAATCTTATTTATGCGAAACTTCTCTATGGAAGTTTCTCTGGAAGTTTCATTTATGATGGAAGGTGAAAACATTTTTTTGATTGTTCCACGATATGGTCCGCTCAAGAAAGGATCATATATTTTA